TTCGTGATTGAAAGGAATTCCTAGGGATCCAACGAACAACGTAAATAGAACCAATACAAGTATAGGAAATAACATAGTATTATCCGATTCATAAGGATATGAAAAAAACTTCTTATTTCCAAAACTGGTAATAGTAATAAAAGGTTGTGTGATGTTTCTTGCATTCTGATCAATTCGATACGTTTTTTTTGAAAAAAAAGAAAAAATATTATGATTTTTCATTGTTAATAACGTTAATAAACTAAAATTTTTGTTAATTTTTTTTGAATCTTCTTTACCCCATAGAGATATTGAATAGAAGGGGGTATTCTTTTTGCCACTATAATTTTGAAAATGAACGTTTAAATGTCCTTCAAAAGTAAGTAAATAGATTCGAAACATATAAAATGCGGTTAATCCCGCTGTAAACCAAGCTATTATTGCGAAAATGGGTGAATACAACCAAGTATCATTAATAATTTCATCTTTGGACCAAAAACAAGCAAGAGGCGGAATACCACAAAGAGAAAGTGTACCTAATAAAAAAGCGGTTTTGGTAATTGGGACATGCTTTGTTAAACCCCCCATAAAAACCATATTCTGACTTTTATTTGGAGAATATCCAACAAGAGTTTCCATTGAATGAATAACGGATCCAGATCCTAAAAATAATAATGCTTTCGAATAAGCATGAGTAATCAAATGAAATAAAGCACTTCGATAAGACCCCATACCTAGAGCTAACATCATATAACCCAATTGAGACATTGTGGAATAGGCTAAACCTCTCTTAATGTCTTTTTGAGCAAGGGCAAAAGTTGCTCCGAATAATATTGTTATTATTCCTATCAAAGAGATGAAATTCATTATATGAGGGATGACTATGAAAAGAGGAATAAGCCGAGCTACAAGAAAAATGCCCGCAGCTACCATAGTAGCAGCATGTATAAGAGCCGAAATAGGAGTAGGTCCCTCCATGGCATCCGGTAACCATACATGAAGGGGAAATTGTGCAGATTTAGCAACTGCACCGGCAAATAATAGAACGGCACAGAAAGTAACAAATAAAAAATTGACTTCATTATGATTATTAGAAATAAAGTTATTGAATATTTTGAATAAATCTCGAAATTCGAAACTCCCTGTTATCCAATAAAAACCTAAAATTCCTAATAATAAACCAAAATCCCCAACACGATTAGTTACAAATGCCTTTTGGCAAGCATTTGCAGCAACAGGCCGTGTGAACCAAAACCCTATTAATAGATATGAACACATTCCTACCAATTCCCAAAAAATATAAATTTGTATCAAATTAGAACTAGTAACTAATCCTAACATAGAAGTACTGAAAAAACTCATATAAGCAAAAAATCTCAAATATCCTTGATCATAAGACATATAATTATCACTATAAATAAGAACCATAATTCCAATAGTAGTAATCAATATTGACATAATAGAAGTAAGCGGGTCGATCAAGTAACCGAATTCTAAAGAAAAATCATTATTGATGATCCAAGACCATACATATTGATAGATAGAACTGCCATTTATTTGCTGAATAGACAGATTGATCGAAAAAAGCATGACTATACTTAACAAAAAAACACTTTGAAAAGTCCACATACGGCGAAGACTTTTTGTTGCCGACGGAAAAAGAAGAAGTCCCGCTCCTATTAACATAGGAACTGGAAGTGGAAGGAAAGGAATTATCCACGCATATTGATATGTCTGTTCCATAAAAAAGTTTTTATTCTTAATTTATTGTTTCCGATTTACCGTATCCTACCCCCTTTCAATTTCAAAACAAAAGGGGTCAATAAAAAAATCAAGAGATGTACTAACTTAAAGATATTTTTCGAATTTTATATATTATCTGGGTCTTTCCAAAATACTTTAAATATTAAAATAAAGAAGTTACAATTGGGCAAATGATATGACCAACTTGCTCATAAAAAGCGAATTTAGTTATTAACTAAGATTTTTCTTAAAATAACGAAAATACGAAATTTCATTATTATTATATGACTTTATATTCATAAAGTAAGGATAAAAAATTATACTAAAAAGATTACTTGATTATGATATGAATCGATATGAATCATAGGATTAACTAAGGTAAAAATTTTGTACTAATCTCGCTTTTTAGTCAGTTTGTTTCAAATCATTAACTAGTTTCATTATAAAATTGATTGATTATTTTACGTTTCAATAAAAAAGACATTTATAGGAAACGTTATAATATCTAACATTTTTTATAATATTTTTTCTATTTATCAAAAGGGGGGGTAAAATAAAATCAAATTTAATAAAAAAATCACTAAGATTTTTTTAACAAAACGTGTATCTTTTAATCTTTTAATAAATTAATTACTAGTTTGATTCGAATTTTAAAATGTAATTTGGAAGTATTCTTTACTCAAGTTTGACCAATTAATATAAAATTAAAGTTTTCATTAGGCAATGGGTTTTTAAAGGGTTCTTAAATCCTTGGGTGTATTTTATTCTGTATAAATAT